TCATTATTGCTGAACCTAATGCCTATATTGCATTTGCAGGTAAAAGAGTAATTGAACAAACATTGAATAAGACAGTACCTGAAGGTTCCCAAGAGGCTGAATATTTATTCGATAAGGGCTTATTCGATCCAATCGTACCACGTAATCCTTTAAAGGGTGTTCTGAGCGAGTTATTTCTGTTTCACGGCAGTTTTCCTTTGAATCAAAATTAACTCCAGCGGAGTTCTTAAGTGAACTTTTTTTTGTGGCGAACAATTAGTTAGTTAGTTTATCCGAATCAAAATAAAATAAGTTTAGCCGAATCAAAATAAAATAAAATCCGAAGAATGGATTTTTCTTTGGTGACATAAAATTTCATTGTAGAAAGAATCGTGTGGATAATTATTTTACCAATATGACGGATTAGTAATCAGTAAACCTCTCTCAACAAAACAACAGAAAAAAGCATTCTTCCTTAGAATTACTTAGGGCTTAGGGGCAGGGCAAATAAAATGAATTTCATGTTTCCCTCTTGCGTATGTATATAATTCAAATAGAGAAAATCTAAACTTAAATTCTTGCGTCTTTCTATATCTCCTAACAAAAGGACTATTTTCCTAGGAATCTCTGCTGTTGGATCGGATTCTAACGAATCCCTAGGGAATTTGTAAGAAATTAGAAATCCGAAGCTAAGAACAACCGAATCCCTAGGGAATTTGTAAGAAATTAGAAATCCGAAGCTAAGAACAACAGAAGAAGAAAAATTAAGTAATAATAATAACGCAAATGGATTATCATCCATATATTTCATGTAGAAAGATGCATAGGCCAGTTTATTTAATTCTACATTTATTGCGCTTAGTATATAGACTCATTTAGTATACTTAGTATATTAGTATACTTAGTATACTTATATACAATTATATAAGTATACTTAATATACATTTATATACGAATTATAATATGATAATAATTAGAATATGAATTCTGATTATTATCGGATATCCTTATACCAATAACAGGTACAAATATTAAATCGAGGTACCCTTTCTATGACAATTCTCAACAGCTTTCCCTCTATTTTTGTGCCTTTAGTGGGCCTAGTATTTCCGGCAATGGCAATGGCTTCGTTATTTCTTTATCTTGAAAAAAATAAGATTTTGTAAATCCGATCGGATCAAGGTCAAATCTCGTCTAGTTTTTTCAAGACTTAGCGATGACGGAATCCATTTAGTAGAATAGTGTATAAAACTAAGAGGCGCCTTTCCCCGAACATAAACGAAGAGCTCTTATGCATGTGTAAACATGATATATAGGTACATAAATTCTATCTATTTTGAACAAGAGGCTGTGATCCGAACTCATGTCTGCAATGAAAGTCAATGTATCTATATGTATGTACCAATCTACAGGGACTTATATGAAGTGGATACTCTTATTTTATTCTACCTCACCAATTCGATGAATTATTGCTACGAGCTCACGTCCACATACTACTAGTTGATGAGAGTTACTTCGGAAATACAAAAAGTAAACTAAAATAGATTTTGTTTTGGTTATTTCCCCAATTCCAATAAAATGCAACTGGAGCTAGTATGTATGAGTTGGCGATCAGAATATATATGGATAGAATTTATAGCGGGCTCTCGTAAACCGGGCAATTTCTTATGGGCCTTTATCCTTTTTTTAGGCTCATTAGGATTCTTAGTGGTTGGAATTTCTAGTTATCTTGATAGGAATTTGCTATCTTTATTGCCGTCGCAGCAAATAAATTTTTTTCCACAAGGGATCGTGATGTCTTTCTACGGGATCGCGGGTCTCTTTATTAGTTCCTATTTGTGGTGCACAATTACATGGAATGTAGGTAGCGGTTATGATCGATTTGATACAAAAGAGGGAATAGTGTGTATTTTTCGTTGGGGATTTCCTGGAAAAAATCGCCGCATCTTTCTACGATTCCTTCTGAAAGATATTCAGTCCATCAGAATAGAAGTTAAAGAGGGTATTTATGCTCGTCGTGTCCTTTATATAGAAAGCAGAGGCTTGGGGGCCATTCCCTTGAATCGTACTGATGAGAATTTGACTCCGCGAGAATTTGAGCAAAAGGCTGCGGAATTGGCCTATTTCTTGCGTGTACCAATTGAAGGATTTTGAAAAATGAACTGAAGAATAAACGCTTTCTTAGCAGGAGAAAACTCCCACGAATCCTTTTTTCTATAGCAAAACGGACTTGATTGAAGTTTCTTCAGAACGACCTGGTGGACCAAAGCAAACGTGTACGGAACAACCATAATCTAAAACGAAACCCTTTTCTTTTTTTTATACTTTCTTTTGTCTTTCCTACTGAACAAAGAATTGGATCTCGTAAAATGAGGTCTTTTCCGTCTTTTTTTTTCACTCATTTTTGATCATCCACAATATTCTTCAGAAAATTCTCTCAAATATTCCTTGGACTATGCTCGGGGGCGGGGCTGGGGGCCCGCTAATTTTTTTGCGAAATATTCGAAAGTTTCATTTTTAATAGAAAGTAAGTTCTTTCATTTCGAAATGCGACTAATATTAATATTCATTTTTTTTTTTAATTTGAATCTTTCGGGCATTCATCGAAGGGGGAATCACTTCGAATATTTGATCAATTGAGATATCCGGAAACTCTATTTTTTATTATTTCTCGCTTCAAATTTGAATTTGAAGCGAGAATTCGCGGCGGATTATTCTTCGATTCTGTATTTTTTATACACTCGGTTCAAGGACTAACCGCCGAATCCCAACTAAAAAAAAAAAAGAGACTCGATTTATAGGCGCGATACCTAGTAATCGAACTCATGCTTGATAGAAATATTAGACGCATAGAATCAACAAATGAGGTGGGTTCATTAACAATTCACAGATGAAAAAATGACAAAAAAGAACGCATCCATTCCCCTTAGATATCTTTCATCTATAGTATTTGTAGTATTTTTGCCCTGGTGGATCCCTCTCTCATTTAATAAAAGTCTGGAATCCTGGGTTACTAATTGGTGGAATACTAGTCAATCCGAAACCTTTTTGAATGATATTCAAGAAAAGGCTATTCTAGAAAAATTCATAGAATTAGAGGAATTATTCCTCTTGGACGAAATGATAAAGGAATTTCCGGAAAGACATCTAGAAAAGCTTCATATAGGGCTCCAGAAAGAAACAATCCAATTAATCAAGATGCACGATGAGGATCATATCCATACGATTTTTCACTTCTCGACAAATACAATCTGCTTCGTTATTCTAAGTGGTTATTCTATTCTGTGTAATGAAGAACTTTTTATTCTTAACTCTTGGGTTCAAGAATTCCTATATAATTTAAGTGACACAATAAAAGCCTTTTCGATTCTTTTCGTAACTGATTTATGTATCGGATTCCATTCGCCCCGCGGTTGGGAACTACTGATTGGCTATGTCTACAACGACTTTGGGCTTGCTCATAATGATAATGATATTATTCTATCTGTTCTTGTTTCCACTTTTCCAGTCGTTCTAGATACATTTTTTAAATATTGGCTTTTTTCTTATTTAAATCGTGTATCTCCGTCACTTGTAGTGATTTATCATTCAATGACTGAGTGAAAAGCGATTCAATGATCCAATTAGAATCCTGCTTTTTTTGTACATAAGCAAAGCATTCAAAGCCGTACTTACCTTACCTTTTCTACCCATCCAGAGGATCCCTCCCAGATTCCAGGAATCCTATACCTATATTCCAGTAAAATGATTTCAGGAAATAGCAAAATCACGGATAGGGAACTATATTAGTGACCTACCAAATTTTATTGTAGAAATTTTCGGGATCAACGATTGGACCATGCAAATTAGAAATACCTTTTCTTCGTTAAAGGGAGAGATTACTCGATTCATTTCCGTATACCTCATGATATATATAATAACTCGGGCATCAATTTCAAATGCATATCCTATTTTTGCGCAGCAGGGTTTTGAAAATCCACGAGAAGCAACTGGTCGTATTGTATGCGCCAATTGCCATTTAGCTAATAAGCCCGTGGATATTGAGGTTCCACAGGCGGTACTCCCCGATACTGTATTTGAAGCAGTTGTTAGAATTCCTTATGATATGCAACTGAAACAAGTTCTTGCTAATGGTAAAAAGGGGGCTTTGAATGTGGGGGCTGTTCTTATTTTACCAGAGGGGTTTGAATTAGCCCCCCCCGATCGTATTTCGCCCGAGATGAAAGAAAAGATAGGCAAGCTGTCTTTTCAGACCTACCGACCCACTAAAAAAAACATTCTTGTGATAGGGCCAGTTCCCGGTCAGAAATATAGTGAAATAGCTTTTCCTATTCTTTCCCCGAACCCCGCGACAAATAAAGATGCTTACTTCTTAAAATATCCAATATACGTAGGTGGGAACAGGGGAAGGGGTCAGATTTATCCCGACGGGAACAAAAGTAACAATACGGTTTATAATGCTACAGCTGCGGGTATAGTAAGCAAAATCATACGAAAAGAAAAAGGGGGATACGAAATAACCATAACAGATGCATCGAATGGACGTGAAGTGGTTGATATTATCCCCCCAGGACCAGAACTTCGTGTTTCAGAGGGCCAATCTATCAAACTTGATCAACCATTAACAAGTAATCCTAATGTAGGCGGGTTTGGTCAGGCAGATGCAGAAATAGTACTTCAAGATCCATTACGTGTCCAAGGACTTTTGTTCTTTTTGGCATCTGTTGTTTTGGCACAAATATTTTTGGTTCTTAAAAAGAAACAGTTTGAGAAGGTTCAATTGTCCGAAATGAATTTCTAGATCCGCGTATTTATCAACATCAAGTTTGTAAAAAGAATCAAATTTTTATTGGCAATTATATTATGTAAGAGCACAAAACTTACGAAAAGCCTTTTGCTTATTTCTATTCTTTTTCTACCGGATGTCGGGAATTTCTTGTACTGCATTCCTAAAGCACAGTATATATTGTGAAGAAGGCTATTTAACTTTCCCCCTTCTTTGTTTTTTCAATACAAACTAA